CTTTCATGGTTGTAGAAAATACAATTTATTTGATTTTTTTTGTTCAAATCCTTTCATTTCAAGTAATTGGTTGGCCGTATACGTATAGTGGTAGATAATATTCGATGAAAGAAAGAGAACAAACAATAGTTGTAAGAATCAATATGCGTTATGCAACCATTGTTGCATTAGATCAAAAAGTTTCTTCTTGGCCTAGCTACAAGGATAGGACTGCACTCTATGATATGGAAAGATAGAATGTAGAACCTAAAATAAAAGAGTATATAGAAATTGCTAGTTTGAAAATGGAGTTAGACTCGAAATCGAAATAAAGTAAAGGTTTTGTTTCTTTGAGAAATTGTGGGATATCTTTTTTTCTTTTCATGGGAGATATTATGTGCAATTAACCAACCTACTACCGAATCCAGTTAAAGTAAAGGGTGTTATCGGGTCCTTTGTTTTTTCAAAAATGGATTAGATCCAATTGAAAAAGAAATGATCAAAATGGAAATGATTTTCAATCCAATTCTTTTATTCCCTAGTTACTCAAAAATTCTTTATTTCATTTTTGAATGAAGTTGCGCGACGCGGTTCTTATTACTATGTACTTTACGCGTGAGTTGCTCACTGGATCTGTTGATCCGAAATCGTGGATCAGTAGATGTCACAGATGATGAATCCCTTTTTTATGCCCCTTTCGCTTTCTCCTTGTTAGTGCTGTCTATAATGATTGATGAATCAAGAACTTTCGATTAGACCTGATTCTTTCAATTGGTATTTTTTCTTATCCTGACTATTTCGCAAAAATGGAAACTTGGGTAAGTGCTTTAGAAACATATGTATAAAAAAGAACGTATTTCATTTAGTTCCTTTATGCCTACTATAACTAGTTATTTCGGTTTTCTACTGGCTGCTTCAACTATAACCCCGGCTCTATTGATTGGTCTGAGCAAGATACGACTTATTTGAAATGAATTGAATAAACAATTCATTCAGAAATAGGAATATTTCTGTGAGATTCCAGCTATCCTATAGCTCCTTTCCGCGTCAATTGCCAACCCTTGGTCATTGAGACTCATGAACGATTTTATTTCATTTTTAGGGATAAATATTACCTCTCTTTTCCCCTCTTTCAAAGAAATTGAAATGATTGAAGTTTTTCTATTTGGAATCGTCTTAGGTCTAATTCCTATTACTTTGGCTGGATTATTCGTAACTGCATATTTACAATACAGACGCGGTGATCAGTTGGACCTTTGATTGAGTAACATCCTTTTTTGATTGACCTCCTCCTTAATCCGCAGGAGGGGAGGTTAAATTCAGGTTGCAGTTTAAGTTAGTGCAGTTATTTTATTGTTATTCTGATTCGACATTATAAGAACAGAATCACGCCCTGTAGGATTTGAACCTACGACATCGGGTTTTGGAGACCCACGTTCTACCGAACTGAACTAAGAGCGCTTTCTTATGACAGGAAATACAACTGTCAAGAAAGGGAAAGGACTCTTTTTTTCACCTTTACCCCCAACGCATCTTGTATATATTGCATATACTATCGTATATCGTACGATATATACTATCATGATAAAAGGATCAAAAATGATGTCCAATTTTCATTGATCTCAATTGACTCCTCGTTACTGTCCATAAGAGAAGTAATAGGTAGGGATGACAGGATTTGAACCCGTGACATTTTGTACCCAAAACAAATGCGCTACCAAGCTGCGCTACATCCCTTTCAATTCTTGTACAGTGTCATTGTACAGAACCCATGTCTTGTTTTCCACCCTGTTATTTCCTCTATCTAGATAGAATTTCCCTTGTCATTTCTTCTTCGTCTTGTTTCATATAAATTTGAATAGAATTATATAAATGTAATAAATTATATAAATGTAATAAATAGATATTATACATCTTATATAGATATATATACATAACATATAATGAATAATGAAGCCAAACGTATAAAAGAATGAATACTTATTGGTAATATTCAGGACGGGAGGAGGGTGTTATCTTTTTCTGTTTTAGGTACAGGTGGATCTCATCCACCGGATCATTGTACATATACATTTGAGTTAGGGATTCCCGTACAAATACAAGTGATCTTTAACTACATATGCGCCTGATCCTATATGTATTCCAATAAAGAAGGAGGATTTTCAATGCGAGATATAAAAACATATCTATCCGTGGCGCCTGTGCTAACTGCTTTATGGTTTGGTTCTTTAGCGGCTCTATTGATAGAGATAAATCGTTTATTCCCGGATGCGTTGGTATTCCCCTTTTTTTCATTTTAGTTGCTGACATGGGAATGGATGAATGAATAAGATTAGAGATAGAATAAATTTTCTGTCACCAACCCCCTCTTTTTTTTTTCAGTTGTTTAGGATAGGAAGGAAAGAGAAAGAATAAAAAAAGGTGGGTTGAACTTCAGTGAAACTCGTGTTCAGGATAGAATTTATAGAGGTAGAACAGAAATAGAAATAAATAGAAGTGTAGGTTGAGGGCAGACTCTTCGAGATCCTACAAGATAGTAAATGAAATACTGGAATTAGGAATAATTAATAGTTAGAAATTGTTGTATTACTTACTATTTATTTTAATACTTTAATTGAATTGATTGCAACGAAATCTTTCATAAGTGGATTTCGGGTTAGCAACTTATCTTCGAGTTTTTTCTCGTTTCTTTCTTCTTCTTCGGTTCGGATCGAAAATATAGGAATTGCGTAATTCCAAAGGAGGTTCATGGCCAAGGGTAAAGATGTCAGAGGGATAGTTATTTTGCAATGTACCAATTGCGTCCAAAAAAATTTCAAGAAAGAATCGCGGGGCATCTCCATATATATTACTCAAAAGAATCGACACAATACGCCTAGTCGATTGGAATTGAGAAAATTCTGTCCTTATTGTTACAAGCATACAATTCATGGGGAGATAAAGAACTAGATTGAACGGAAGGAACGGAACGCGTGTACCGCTCTTCTATTTCACGGAACAAGAAAAAATTCTATTCTATAAATAAACAAATCAAGTCCTATTTGGGTCGGATCCGAAATACATGAATAAATTAGGAGTTTAGAGATAAGGAATAAACCATGGATAAATCCAAGCGATTCTTTCATAAATCCCAGCAGGGTTTTCATAAATCCAAGCAGGGTTTTCATAAATCTCAGCAGGGTTTTCATAAATCTCAGCAGGGTTTTCATAAATCTCAGCAGGGTTTTCATAAATCTCAGCAGGGTTTTCATAAATCCCAGCGGGGTTTTCATAGACCCAAGGGAGACTTTCGTAGGCGTTTGCCCCTAATTAAACCGGGGGATCTATTTGATTATAGAAGCGTGACTTTAATCCGTGAATTTATTAGTGACCGGGGAAAAATATTATCTCGACGAGCGACTAAATTGACCTTGAAACAACAAAGAGCAATGGCTCTTGCTATAAAACAAGCTCGTACTTTATCTTCATTACCTTTTCTTAAAAATAAGAAATCAAAATCACCTGTCAAGTCGCAAATCAGAAAGAAAAATACCCGCGGAAGCGGAAAGAACTATGTTCCAAAGGGAGAAAATCAATTTTTCCCGAGGAGAGACGGCCCTAGGCAAGAGCAGAAAAAGAAATTTTTCCCGAGGAGAGACGGCTCTAGGCAAGAGCAGGAAAAGAAATATGCCCCGAAGGGGGACGGCTCTGGGCAAGAAAAGAAATAGGCCTACCCCTCAACTGTATCAAAAGAATTTTTATTGGAAGTCAAAACCAGATTGATTTATATTTTATTCGAAAAGGCGAAGAGATTTAATTGTTGTGGTGTACATAGAATAAAAAGGAATGAGAGAAGAAGAATTTTTCTTTTTTTTTTGAAACGTGTTCGTTCGTTCCTACTACTTAATTTTTAATTTGAATTTCTTAATTTATTTTTTTGTCATATTCATTTCATTTTGCTCCACTTTCCCGGCCCGGGGTCATTCTCCGGGAAACTCCGCTTAAATCATTCCGGCGAATTCTTTCCAATTTCCCTATTTGACGATCTCATTGGAAATCACGCAAAAACAATTCGTATTTGATATAGCCATTTGTGCAAGTATTTTACGATTAAGAATCACCTGCCTCTTGTACAGATCGTGTATTAATCGCCTATAACTATGCGATGCGCCATTCTCACGAGTTACTGCATTTATCCGAGTGATCCACAAACGACGAAAATCTCTCTTTCTACTGCCTCTATCCCGACGAGTGGAAACCAAAGCTCTCATTTTCTGTTGAGTAGTAGTTCGGGTAAGTCTTAAATGAGCCCTGCGAAAGGTTGATGCAAGTGAACGAGTTTTTTTTCGACGTCTACGGGCTATATAGCCGCGCGTAACTCTGGTCATTGAATCAAATGCAACTTTGATGAATAACTAATCGATTTCATTTCTTTCAGCCATTCTTTTCCTTTTCCCGCCTCCTGTTTTACTAAAATAAAAACAAAACGGATTCTTCCGATGTATAAAATAAAAATTCCAATGGCTTTTGCTACTATGACCTTCCCAACCACGATTTTTTATTTCTTCCTGGCGTTTATTTTACCTCAAAAAAAAAAAGAAATTGTACGGATATTTGGTACAAAATAGGTAGAAAATAAATAAGAAATGGGCCGGAAATGAATAAATAAATATTGGCTTCCATCGTTTCTATGGTTACTTCTTAAACGGTGAGGTCCTCTCTATACGCCGGAGCCTCTTCCCTCTTTTAATCAACGTTATTTGTAACTTGTACAGTTCACACTCTTTGGCTCTACCCATGAATTATCCAGTAATAGGTCATTTCACAATGAGATCTATCCATACAGTGACGGCATTTAATTAAGAGGGTTGGCTAGGTAGCTGACCCTTTTAGTCCGTTCTTGCAAGAGTATGAGCATAATCTTTCTGCTTTTGAACTACCATTTTCCCCGCTTAATGGATAACCATTTGCTACCAATGGAGAATTGCTTTTCATCTCAAATCAAGGTGATTGGATTTGCACCAATGGAAACCATAAATTATATACACAATAGAGGTATATGATAGATCCTTATTTTTCGGTAGTGACTGAAGTTCTTACCTTCTATCCAATTCGTTGGTACTAGTTACTGCATTGATACTGAAAAAATAACCTCATTTGTTCTAGTTCGTGATCTGAACGAGTCGCACATACACCCTAGTACATGTTCCTCGGCGCTGAGGACATCCTCGAAGCGCTGGGGCTTTCGTGATATTTCTGATTGGCTGTCTTGTGTTTCTAATAAGTTGTCTAATAGTTGGCATGTTGAATCCTATAAAGAATGGGTCGGTTTAGATCGATCCTAACCGGATGATTATGAATAAGAAAGAAAAAATATGAATAAGAAAGAATAAGTTTCAGATTTTACCGAGATGAGGAGATCAAATCGTGATTCCTCGGATTTATGAATCTGAATATTGATCTAATTATGGTTACAATTATTAATCGAATAAAAATAGGAATGATAATTCGAATTATCATTCCTATTTTTATTCTAGCGGTCATACCTATTTATTATAGGCCTGTTCTAATAAGATACCCTATAACAATAAGAGTAATAAATGGAAACAGCAATTTTCTCATAGTTTTTCTCCTCATTAAAAAAAAAAAATGGGTTTTGACCTCTATTTCTAGATCGACCTCTATTTCTAGAAAATACTAAAGGCCTGTTCTAAAATACTAAAGGCCTGTTCTAATAAGATACCCTATAACAATAAGAGTAATAAATGGAAACAGTAATTTTCTCATAGTTTTTCTCCTCATTAAAAAAAAAAAATGGGTTTTGACCTCTATTTCTAGATCGACTTCTATTTCTAGAAAATACTAAAGGCCTTTTCTAATAAGATACCCTATAACAATAAGAGTAATAAATGGAAATAAGATGTTTTTCATAGTCATAGTATTTTTCCATTTCAGTTATAGTATACTACTCGCCCCCCTCTCTACAGAATGTAGAAACAATTGTTTCACCCATTGTTTCGATTTCTTTATATTTCTTAGAAGAGAAAATTATGCTGAAAGCGCGCGCCGGAATAGACACTCTACCTCTATTCCTATAAGATCAACAATGCCATGATCTTGTGCTTCTTCTGCTGACATAAAAACATCCCTTTCCATGTCGAATATTATAGTCCATAAAGGATTCCCTGTTCTTTCTGCAAAAATTCTTACGATGTCGTCATACATTGCCGTGAGTTCTATCGTTTCCAGGATAATGTCGCCGCCTATACCTTCTTCGTCCTCATAAAAAGCACTGATAGGTTGGTGCATCATAACCCTGATGATATAACATAATAAACGCTTCCTCTATCTTGATCTTCGCATCATCATCATCGGACGAGGTGAAAGGGATAAAGAATAACAAAATCAAAAAGATCGAATTGAACAACCGTACAGGCATCTTTTGTGCAGTGCATACGGCTTTACAATGGAATTTCTTTTTACACCAAAGAAAGAGAAAAAAAAAAATCCATCAGACCCGCCAGACCATTGAATGACATTTACCATCCTTCCTTTTCTTTTGTATTGTAGGAGTTCAAAAAATACTATGATAGTTCCGTTGCTTTCTATGTTTATCTCGTCTGAGACTCAACAATCCCAAAGTTTCTTTCTGACCCAGGAAAAAAATGATCTTTTTTTCATACCCTTTCATAACATAAATATCGGTAAAAGACTTCTTTGTAATGTTGAAGCAAAAAGGTTTGTGACGCTGAAACGGACCCCCGATGTATAAGATCAAATAAGAAATACCTTTTGCCTGTTCCATACTACTATCTCAATTCATAACCTCGTGTTGAAAAAGTTTACTAATATCTAAATCGAAGTGCCATGCTATTATTACTTAATTCTTTTTTTTTTTTATTCAAATTCCATATAGCGAAGGCATAATCTTCTCCTTCTCTAACTCTAAAATAAAAAATTCATTGACGCCAAGCGTGAGGGAGTGCTACACGTTGGGTAATTTCTCCTCCGACCAGGATGAAAGCCCCCAATGAAGCGGCTACTCCCAGGCATATTGTATGCACAATAGGGTTCACCCATTGTATAGTGTCAAAAATAAGCACTCCTGGGACTACGAATCCGCCGGGAGAGTTTATAAACAAAAAAATATCCCAGGTCGGATCCGCTATGCCGAGATATATCATGAGACCAGCAATCAGATTCGAGAGCTCATCATCAATCCCGCTCCCTAAAAAAAGTAATCTTTCCCAATAAAGTCGGTTGGTTGGGACAAAATTGTATCCTTTAGGAACCGTACACGCACCTTTGAATACATACGGTTCAAAAAATCAAAATTTTGAAACAAAAAAAAAAGAATCAACGTGTCAATTCTAGCCCTTTTTCTTTTTTTGTAGCAGATTTTTTCCTAACTAAGGGCCTTTATTCTTCTATTTTTCAAGAAACATGAGTTTTGACCTACTTCCCTAGAATTCATTGAACTTATCGAACTAACCTCTCATTGATGTATTGTTTCACCGAGATCCAAATCACAATGGAATTTTCTTGTTCCTGAATAGGCCTCTTCTACTTTAAATTTTGAATCTATTATTTTAGATTTATCATTTATTTTTTTTTTAGGTTGATGCTCTACTCCGGGTAAAGATCCACCCGAATTTTATTTGCACATATAGGACAAATAACCTTGGTACCATTACTCCATTGTCTGGCAGTATGAGATCGCTCATATGGCATAAGAAAATCATTTATGATACGAGGGGTAATCATACATAGATTACCAATTTGGTATTTTTGAAACGGAGCCTGTATACTTCATTTTATTGGTCCGAACCAACCATGAATTCTTCTAATGGATACCCCCACCTAATAAATTGACCTAATTGCACTTCACGCTACGAATTTTTGATGATTCAATCAATCTTTCTTGAGCGAAACGGAGGATATGATATCTCGATCGGGGAAGATAACGGGGAAATCCCATATGACCTAATATGTCTGACAAGTCGCACTATAAGTCGGCCCAACTTGCATCTTCGTTTCCAGGAATACGAAAAGGTATTTTCGGAACACCAACGGGCATAAAACGAAAGAAAAAGAGATTAAGTACCAAGGCAAGGATTGCTTTGACGTGGAAACGTAAAAACGTGTTTATTTTATTGTCTTCATAATATTGTTACCTTTTATCGGGTTTTTGCCATAGATTGTAAGGTTCATAGGGGAAGAGGGAATGAATAAAGAAAAATTCTTACGAATGGGTCGTTTGAATGATGAACAAGTATCTATGCATTCACTCACAAAAAACGAGACCAACCCCCATTGCGTATTGGTACGCATTGGGTATAGAATAGATCTGCTTTTCTTTGTTCCTACGAACAGAATTGTTCAATTATTATCAACATAACAGAATAAATATTCACCCTTGCTTCGGGATAATCCACTAAAAGGGTGAGGTCCGTAGCATAGTCTTTTCCAATGCAATAAAGCAACATAATGTCTATTTTTTCTTTGAAAAGGGGGTATTTCCATGGGTTTGCCTTGGTATCGTGTTCATACCGTCGTATTGAATGATCCCGGTCGGTTGCTTTCTGTCCATATAATGCATACAGCTCTAGTTTCTGGTTGGGCCGGTTCGATGGCTCTATATGAATTAGCTGTTTTTGATCCCTCTGACCCCGTTCTTGATCCAATGTGGAGACAAGGCATGTTCGTTATCCCCTTCATGACTCGTTTAGGAATAAACAATTCATGGGGTGGTTGGAGTATTACAGGAGGAACGATAACGAATCCGGGTATTTGGAGTTACGAAGGTGTGGCCGGGGCACATATTGTGTTTTCCGGCTTGTGCTTCTTAGCAGCTATCTGGCATTGGGTGTATTGGGACCTAGAAATATTTTGTGATGAACGTACGGGAAAACCCTCTTTGGATTTGCCCAAGATCTTTGGCATTCATTTATTTCTCTCGGGGGTAGCTTGCTTTGGGTTTGGCGCATTTCATGTAACAGGCTTGTATGGCCCTGGAATATGGGTGTCCGATCCTTATGGCTTAACCGGAAAAGTACAATTCGTAAATCCAGCGTGGGGCGCGGAAGGTTTTGATCCTTTTGTTCCAGGAGGAATAGCCTCTCATCATATTGCAGCGGGGACACTGGGTATATTAGCGGGTCTATTCCATCTTAGTGTCCGCCCTCCCCAACGTCTATACAAAGGATTACGTATGGGCAATATTGAAACTGTACTTTCCAGCAGTATCGCCGCTGTCTTTTTTGCAGCTTTCGTTGTTGCTGGAACTATGTGGTATGGTTCAGCAACTACCCCCATCGAATTATTTGGTCCCACTCGTTATCAGTGGGATCAGGGATACTTCCAGCAAGAAATATATCGAAGGGTTGGCGCCGGGCTGGCCGAAAATCTGAGTTTGTCGGAAGCCTGGTCTAAAATTCCTGAAAAATTATCCTTTTATGATTACATTGGTAATAATCCGGCGAAAGGGGGATTATTCAGAGCGGGCTCAATGGACAACGGGGATGGAATTGCTGTTGGATGGTTAGGACACCCCATCTTTAGAGATAAAGAAGGACATGAGCTTTTTGTACGTCGTATGCCTACTTTTTTTGAGACATTTCCAGTAGTTTTGGTAGACGGAGACGGAATTGTAAGAGCCGATGTGCCTTTTAGAAGGGCAGAATCGAAGTATAGTGTCGAACAGGTAGGCGTAACTGTTGAGTTCTATGGCGGCGAACTCAATGGAGTCAGTTATAGCGATGCTGCTACTGTGAAAAAATATGCTAGACGTGCTCAATTGGGTGAAATTTTTGAACTAGACCGTGCTACTTTGAAATCCGATGGTGTTTTTCGTAGCAGTCCAAGGGGTTGGTTCACTTTTGGACATGCTACGTTTGCTTTGCTCTTCTTTTTCGGACACATTTGGCATGGCGCTAGAACTTTGTTCAGAGATGTTTTTGCTGGTATTGACCCAGATTTGGATGCTCAAGTGGAATTTGGGGCATTCCAAAAACTGGGAGATCCAACTACAAGGAGACAAGTA